TATTATTTATCTTGATATGTTTGTAGGATAGAATCCAAATCTATCGCAAGGTCCCCAATTAGACAATGGGATTCTGTCTGCTATATATTATTTTTTATTATAAAGTGCTTCTGAATTGATCTTATCTTTTAAAAAATTAAAAATTTTTGTTGAGTAATAACTTAACCTTTAAATAAAAAGTTTTTTGTAGAAATCTCAATAAATATTTCAACCTAGCATTTTTGATTACAAAAAAAATGATACATTGCATTAGTTCACGAAACATTACAAGAATTCTATCTCTATAAAAAAGATCTTTTTTTGTAGTGCAATTTAATTCTTTCGAGTTTATTTTTTTGTTCCTATTCTCCTTTCTCAGAAAAAGGTACTTAAACAAAGCAAAGGATTACTTCGTTCTTGATAGTTATTTACTTAATCGGTGGATAGGAACATACTCTGGATCGGAATCGTGGGGAGTACTCCTTCATAATTTCTACCAACATAAAGCCCCAATTAGAATCCCTTTTATGCTATGCAGTATGCACATAAAAATCCTGTTGAATAACTTACATAATCTCTATTACGAATCCTTTGTGTACCTTGGTGTTCCTAACTATCCACTATTTTTGGTCAAAAGGACCCCGCTCATTAGGGTAATACATGTATGTTAATAACTAGTAAAATCCCTAGATAGTTGCTCCTTTTGAACCCGCTTCAAGTCATGATGACTAATCACTCAATCTTGGGGTAAATGCTTATATTTACTTTCACTTAACTCTTGTACATAGAACATGAGACTGAATCCTTTTACTGCAAAGTATTAAGCTGTTTTTTTCACTCATATAACTATCTGGTTTAGTTCATCAACCCGAATGATGAATAAAAAATAAAATATAGATTCAACTCATGAAAATTCCTTCCTATAAATAAAAGAAATAAGAAATAGAGTAAATTTTATGTCTCAACGAATCACACGTAGAGATATTGATAACACACATAGAGTTAATGGTATTTCATAACTAATTGATTGAGCAGCAGCCCGTAAACCACCTAAAAAAGAATATTTATTATTTGATCCATAACCTGACATAAGAAGGCCCACGGGAGCAATACTTGAAATGGCAATCCATAAAAAAACACCAATACTGACATCGGCTAGAACAAGGCGATATCCAAAAGGAATTACTAAATAACTTAGTAGAATTGATGTGACTGCTATGGATGGTCCGATACTGAATAAACGAGTATCTCCTCTTGATGGAAGAAGATTCTCTTTGAAAAGTAATTTTGTACCATCTGCTAAAGCTTGAAGAATTCCCAAAGGCCCGGCGTATTCAGGGCCAATACGTTGTTGTATCCCCGCGGATATTTCTCTTTCTAACCAAACAATTACTAGTACACCTATTGTGATTCCTAATACAGGAGTAAAAATAGGGACAAGCATCCATATGATCTCATATACCTCTTTTAAGGATTCCAATCTAAAAAAAGAATTGATAGCTTGTACTTCTGTTGTATCTATTATCATTTTAACGATCAACTTCTCCCATAATGATATCTATGCTACCTAGTATTGTCATAATATCAGCCAATTTCATTCTTTTAACTAATTGAGGAAGGATTTGCAAATTGATAAAACCCGGTGGTCGTATTTTCCATCTCCAAGGAAAAACACCCTTATCTCCTATCAGAAAAATTCCTAATTCTCCTTTTGGGGCTTCGACTCTCACATAAAGTTCTTGCTTTGACAATTCAAAAGTAGGAGAAGGTTTTTTACTGATAAATCGATAGTCAAAATCATTCCATTCGGGATCCCATACTTTATCAAAGCGCCGGATTTCTAAATTCTCATAGGGCCCCCCCGGAATTCCTTCTAAAGCCTGTTGAATAATTTTTATTGATTCTGTCATTTCACTGATTCGTACTAAATAACGAGCTAATGAATCCCCTTCCTTTTGCCATTGAACTCCCCAATCAAATTCATCGTAAGACTCATAATGATCAACCTTCCGAAGATCCCATTGTATTCCGGAAGCTCGTAGCATTGGTCCCGATAAACCCCAATTTATTGCCTCCTCTCCGCCAATAATACCTACTCCCTCAACTCGCTCTAAAAAAATAGGATTCCGTGTAATAAGCCTTTGATATTCAGTAACTCTTGTTAAAAAATAATCACAAAAATCCAAACATTTATCTATCCAGCCATGAGGTAAATCAGCAGCGACTCCTCCAATACGAAAATAATTATGCATCATTCGCATACCGGTAGCAGCTTCGAATAGGTCATATATCAATTCTCTTTCTCGAAAAATATAGAAGAAGGGGGTCTGTGCGCCAATATCTGCCATAAAAGGGCCAAGCCATAACAAATGCGAAGCTATACGGCTTAACTCTAACATAATGACTCTGATATAGCTGGCCCTTTTAGGCACTTGAATATTGCCTAACTGCTCTGGGGCATTTACAGTTATTGCTTCAGTGAACATAGTAGCTAAATAATCCCAACGTGTTACATAAGGTAAATATTGTATAATTGTTCGGTTTTCCGCAATTTTTTCCATCCCTCTATGTAAATAACCCAATATTGGTTCACAGTCAATAACATCTTCACCATCTAGAGTAACAATGAGTCGAAGAACACCGTGCATTGATGGGTGCTGAGGACCCATATTGACTATCATAAGGTCATTTCGTGTAGCTGGTGCAGTCATAGGTTTTTTCCCGATTCATTCTTCCATGAATTGCTGAAAGCGAAAAGAGGTTCATCAAAATTTAAGCGAAAATTAAAAACGACTCTTCAAATTAATGATTTTTTGTTTCTCGAATCTCCAATCGGCCGATTAATTCTTTATAACGTACTCTATTTTTTTTTGACAAATAGGCGAGCAGCCGTTGACGTTTTCCTAGAATTTTACGCAGACCTCTCTGAGATAAATAGTCTTTTTTGTGCAATTCCAAATGTGAAGTAAGTCTCCGTATCCTATTGGTGAAACTCACTACTTGAAATTCAACAGACCCCTTATTGTCTTCGTTTTCCTCTTTCAAAATAATTGCACTGAATGGATTTTTTATCATAAAAAAGCTCCTTCTACCCTTTAATTTACATATAAATATATTTTATTTTATCGATCAGTAATAATAATATTAGTCATTTTAATGTAGTAATTAATATACACAAGAATTTGAATTTATTTATGGACTTCCAATTTCATTAATCAAATTTGAATTTGAGTTGGACAGGGATAAAAAAAGAGATGGTACGTTTTTACACTCACAACGTCAAATAATTTAGACCTAAAATTAGGAATATTCCGTAGATTCGTTTATTTTCTAGGTTTTATCCAAACAAATTGATACGTCATTGATTTTGTATTAAATAAAAAGATTTTGTATTAAATAAAAAAGATCTATATTAGACTGGGACGTAAGACAGGGCATATGTTCATCTGTTTGCTTTTCTATATGATACAGAATAGATAGGAAAAATGTACCATCAACCTATTTTGAATTGTGGATATATTCTTAACATACTAAAACGGCTTCCATTATTGGTATTAAACCAATATCTATTCATACAAGCTAAGTCTTCTAATCGATAATTAGGCCAAAGAAATAACTTTAATTTAATTAATTCGTTTTTATTTCTATCAAGATGTTTTTTTTGATCCAAAAAAGGATTCCTGCTTTTTATGTTCTTTTTGTTACAAAATACTGGATTTTTATCCACACTATTTAGATTCTTTGAGTTGAAAGAAATTAGAATTCTCAATTCTCTACGACGTCTAAACGATAAAATCTTTTCAGGAACGATAAAATCATAATGTTTTTTGTCACTCTTTCGAATTATTATTTGATATCTTGGGATAGATTCATACAATTTTTTTTTATTGATATATCTTTGTTCTCGATATCTTTGAGGAGTTTGGTACTTACTCTTATGAACCAACGATATACCTAAGGTTTGATACATAATAAAGTATCCGTCGTTTTTTACAGACAAACGGATAGGATCAATAAAAAATATCCCCTTTTTATTCAATTCTATAGGAGTCAATTTTTTTCGAATCACCATTATATCCAGATTTAATTCTTTCCTTTGAATAGACGATATAGTAGTATCTCTTGGATTTCTCAGTCCAAGCAAGTAACAATATATCTTGATATTATTGATCATTCTTTCAGTTAAATTCGGAATTAAACCATCGTCTATTATCCATTGAAAAAGCAAATAGTGTTTCCGTAAGAAAATAATTTCTGGTCTCATCTTATTCCGGATCTTATATTTTTTTTTCATTTTTTCTTGGTTTTGTGCATATGATCTAAGGCCTCTTCGTCCTGCGGGTTCTTTTTCTTCTTGATTTCGATTCATTAATTCAGAATATAATTTTTCATTCGATGGTCTAAAAAAATTCCATTTTTTCTTTTCATTAATGTTTTTATTTAAATTTAAAAGAAGTAATTTGCTTGGTATAATCCATGGTTTTGTTTTGTATACATTATAAAGTGGCACAAATTCTGGGAAGAACGTAAGTTTCAGATTTGTCGATATTGGGTTTAGGATTTCTTCATTCATTTCCATCCAATCAAAAAAAAGTTTCTTGTCATTGATTGGATTTCTTTCTAAATCTTGATGAATCGTCAGATAAAAAATATCGTTTTTATCCATTTTCTCAATTTTTTGGTAATTCTTACTTCCAAGCTTAGTATTTATATTACTGTTACAATCCATTTTGGTCCAGGCCTCAATATCTTTTTTTTGTCTTATAAAAAAATTGAGAATTGTCCAATCAAAATATTTTCTATCTGGATTTTTTTGCATATACATAATATCACCCTTTTTTAGATAATGATTTTCTAGATAATGATTGATAGGAATTTCCTCCAGGTTTTCAAATAAATTTTGTTTATAATTGTTATAATTAAAAGTAATTTTTTGGTTGTTTTTTAATTCTGATGGTGATCCATAAATAATATATGAGGACTTCTTAATTTCAGAATTAATAGATTTATATGATAAAAGATCATATATATAGTATTTTGTAAAATTATCTTTTTGGTTTGGTAATGGATATACTTTAAAATCCTTTTGTTTTTTGTGATAAAGTAATGGGTCTTTTTCATACGAATTCCTTTTTGTTAAATCTTTATTTGGGGTCATACCACCTTCATTTATTGTAGTTCGCCATTTTTTTGGTATTAATCCAGACCATCTAATCTGAGATAAATTGTATTGATAATGACCTCTTAACCAGCTTTTCCATTGATTCGTTTCAGAACTTGAAAGTTTCGTATGTCTTAATTCGGAATTAAATATTCCTTGTGTTACAAAATAATTTTTTATTGCAGTCTTAAGAAAAAAGGGAGTTCCATGATACTCAAAAATAGATCTTAACTTATACAAATTAATAACTTGGGTTTGTGATAATTTGTAAAATACATATGCTTGTGATAAGGAGGATAAGTCAAAAAAAAGACGTGAGTTTCTCTTACTATTTTTAATATTGTAAAGTGCACTTTTTAGAGTCGAAATAAAGTTAATTTCTTTTTTTTTTTTTTTTATTTCTTGGTTTGTTTTATTATTGTAAATGTATTTATCAAAACAAAAATTTCTTGATTCAAGAAGGAGTTGTGTAGGAATTCTGGCAATATGAATGATACATAGAAAGATATCGATGTATATTCTTTTAATAAAAATTTTTATAAACAAATCTAATTTATAGATTAATCGAGTGCTTCTTCTTTTTATTTTTAAGATTTTAAAAAAAAAATTTGGTGATTTTTCTTTTCCATTAAAACTTGTTTTGTTAGGACTACTTCTTTTCTTGGGGTTACCGTTTTTTTCTTTCATAAGACTTTTTGTTTTCTTTCTGATTGCGCTTGTTCTATCAGTCAGATTTTTAATTTTTTTTTCTCTCAGTGAATAATTTTTATTATCTGTAGGTTTAATTTTTCTAAACGAGTCGTGAATTATCTGATTCCTAATTATAGAATCTTTTTTTTGGTTAGTTTCGCCGGATTCATACACCTTTCTCAATATAAATAATCGAGTTGGATGTACTTTTAAGAGTTCTTTTTTTATTTTTTTTATAAACAGAAATAAAACTTTTTTGATAACCACCCCTTTTGGTTCTTTTGAATCTTGTAGAAAATCTTTTGTTCTTTTTTTTAAAACTCTTAGAACGTGAAAATTATTGTTTTTCGTTTTTCGAATTTTTTTTTTTAGTTCTTTAAAAATAGGCTTAAAAAAGGAAGGTTTTGGAGGGACAGAACCAAAGGGAAGGGTAGTTTGCGTTCCCCAAGCCGTTAAAAAATAAAATTTTTGTTGTTCTTTTTTTAGATCTTTATAAGAAGAAAAAGAGGGCCTCAATTTGGATCTGTGCCAAGGTTTCAAATAGAAAGGAAATACTATTTTTATCTGAATACCATCTTTAAACCAATTTCTGGGAAGTTCGAGTTCTGATACTTGAACACCATTATAGGTACATATAATATGCTTTTCTCTATTCCACTCATCGAAGTCCTCAGCCCACTCGGGGGGTTGAGATAAAAGAATACGCCCAATATTTTTAACTATTATCAATGAAGGTAATAAAATATATTTTCTAAAAAAAGATTGAATTATTAAAATTAAACTTCTTGTTGCTTGTGGATATGGAACGAAATCCCAGGCTTCAGCGATTGTTATCCACGTTTTTTCCTTTATTTTGTTCTCTTGTTCTTCCTTTTGCCTTTTTTTTTGTTCCTCTGTATAATCTTTAAATTCTGATCCTTTACCCATCCAACTTCTAAAAAAAAATTTCATCTGTTCAGGGATATTAAAAGAAAAAAGGAGGTATTTTTTTATTCTGTCCAAAAAAAGAGGGGAATGTGCATTTGCTTGAAATAAATTCGAAATAACAGTTTTACGCCTTTGAACACGCATAGAACCTTTGATGAATTCTCGACGAAAATCTGATTCTTCCGAATAGTCTTTAATAGACACCCAATTTTTGACACTTGCTTTGCGACTACGTTTAGTAGGCTTATAAATTATTACACGATCCCTTTTTCTTGAACGTATCTGATAATCCAATGGTAGGCCTTCATGAGCTGCGCCCGACAGGAATTCCAATTCGGTAATAAGTTTGTATGACCATCTAGGGACTTTTTTACTGATTTCTTTTATTACAAATTTTTGTTTTGTTTTTTGACCATTAGGGCTAGTTAGAATTGTATTCAATAAAAATTTGTAAAATTTGGCTCTTTTTTCTGAACCAATCCTTCCTTGTTCTTTTTCTGAAAATAAAGAGAGGCCCTTCCAATTTAAACTCGATCCCGATTCTCTATCAAATTTACTGATTAAAGTAAATAAATGACGATTTTCCGTTGAAAAGGTTTTTTTATCAAATCGGTCTATTTTCTGTTCAAACTCTTGGTAATCAGTATCAGGAAGAAGGAGACTATGAATCTTATTAATTTCCATTGTCTCTATGAAATTTTCTAACGAAATTTTATTTATGATTGAAGGTGAAATTTTTTTTT